AAAGGGGCGTCCCTTTTGAAGCGAGAATTGATTTTCCTTGATACCTAACATAATGCATGAAAGGATCCTTGAACAACCATAGATTGGACTGAAAGGCCTTAGCAAAAGCTTCTACAAGTACAAGATGTTCTAGTTTTCCATAGAAATAGATTCGTTCAATAAGGGTTCCAGAAAACGTTGAGCATAAATGAGAAGATTGGTTACGAAGAAAGACGAAGATGGATTCATATTCACATAGATAAGAATTATATAGGACGAAGAAAAGCCTTTGAGTTCTTTTTGAAAAACAAGAACTGGCTTTATTTGGAGTATTCCAACTACGATACTCGTGGAGAAAGAATCGTAATAAATGTAAAGAAGAAGCGTCTTTTACCCAGTAGCGAAGAATTTGAACCAATATTTCCAGATGGGCTGGGTAGGGTATTAGTATCTCTAACACATAAATTAAATGTGAAAATTTGTCCTCTAAAAAAGGGAATATTGAATGAATTGATCGTAAATTATGAGATTTAACTATCCCTTTCCTTTCTATCGAAGATAATAATCGGAGATAAAACGGAATTTCTACAATGACTGCAAATCCTTCTGATATTATTTGAAAATTAAAATTCTTATTGCGTCCAAAAAATGGATTTTGGTTAAAATCATTAGCAAAAAGAATAAAATGATTCTGTTCATACTGATACATTCGCTCAATTGCACGTTTCACAATTAGTAAGCTGAATTTATTAGAACCTGCATTTTCCAACAAAATGGATCTATCTCTATTTATTCTATTTAAATCATGATCATGCGCAAGTGCATAAATATACTCCTGAAAGAGAAGTGGATATAATAAATAGTGTTGTTGATATCTATTTAGCTTTAAATATCTTTGGAATTCCTCCATTTTAAATTCTAGTTGAACTAAAGGTAGAGGATTTTGGGGGTTATCAATGAAACATAGTGCGATACAGTCAAAACGAAGTATTCTAGTAATAAACTAATAGATACCTCGGATACAGGTAAACTTATCAACAGATTCTCTATCCTCTCTTTTCCATTTAAACGAATAAATTTATGTTCGTTTAGGATAACAAAATACTTAGAAATCCTTTATTTTTTCAACCTAATCGCTCTTTTGATTTTGGAATTTTTTATCAATATACTGTTTCTTCTACACACACATTTCCATTCCATAATGGAAAATGTCAATAATTAGGATTCATTAAAAAATAAAGAATCCGTTCATGGGATAATCCCTTCCCGTATCAGGCACTAATACATTTTTAACGTCTAATTAGATCGGGTAATCATTCAAATTAAGAACAGAAGCTCGTTGCTTTTTCCCTATAATCAATAAATTGAAGCCATTAGGGCTCTATCTCTATCCATTTATTCATCCGACCCAACTTTAAATTGAATTCATTTTGTTCCGTTTCAAAAAAGAACACAAGGGTTTGTAACAATTCGTAAAGAATGAAATATTCTCAGAACTCTTCGTTGATCCGACATGCTATTTTTTCCATTCATTCCCTTTCAGGATCAGTCGTGGTCTTCCAAACTCTACCGATGGTATGGACGAATCCCTCGCTTCATCCAAATGTGTAAAAGATCCTAGCCGCACTTAAAAGCCGAGTACTCTACCGTTGAGTTAGCAACCCGAATATAAAAAGGTTATGTAGATACAATCAAAATAAAAAAAGATAGATAAATGTCAAAATTGATAGACCACCTCTTAGTTCTTATGTTATCGACTTTTCAATTAAAACCCCTATTCTTATTATATCTTAGCTCAAATTGTATTAAAGAGATTCCAAGGAATCCCATCATTTAAAGAATATAAGATAAAAATAAAACCTCTGGGACAGAAAAAAATTTATCTACTTAATCAGACTTAATCAGGATGAATTATATTTGTTCGATACACTGTTGTCAATATAAATGTTGAAAAAAGAATACAATGAAAAACAAAATAAATGGAATTTACTATTAAAAAATTAAGATTTCTATTTATACTATTAAAAAAGGGCTTGTGTTGAATTGGCACTACATAGATGAAAAAGGTTTAGATAGAGGAATAAAAAAGGAAGAAGTATAAAAAAAAATATCAGATTTATTTTTATTGATTTTATTCAATCAATAATAAGTAACTAGAATAAAAAAGGAGGATTCCTTGGTTATTACTTATTAGTAGAGTTCCAACGAAAACCGACCAATTGAAGGAACTCCCATAATTTTATATTTATAGGATCAAACAACTCGGGTTTTGTCGTTCTAGAACATGCAATTTTATAGAAGCAATGAAAAAAGATATGAGTAGAATCCAAAAAGGGAAAATTTTCTATATAAATCCAAAAATTTATATAAGAATTACTACCCCTTTATATTTCTTTATTTCCTTAATTTAATTTTGTTTGATTAGTACCAAGCTACTTAAAAACCTCCGCCTTTTTTAAAATATCCCGAACAGTTCCTGTGGGCTGAGCGCCCTTTTCAAGGAAATATAGAATAGCAGGAACGTTTAAATAACTTTGATTCTTTATCGGATCATAAAAACCCACATTCCGAAGATCTCTTCCTTCTCTTCGGGATCGAACATCAATTGCAACTATTCGATAGACAGCTCATTGGGATAGATCTAAGTAAATGGACAAGACCCCCCCTAGAAACGTATAGGAAGTTTTCTCCTCGTACGGCTCGAGAAAAAATGATTTGGAGTTTTGTCTACGTATAGCATTTTAATTAATAATTAATGGCAAAAAGGAGTTGATAAAATAAACCAGAATGGGATTTAACTCATTTTTTTCTTCCTCCTTCCTGAAAAAACAAAAATCATTTGTACCCATAACTCAAGTTGGATAATTATCAAATAGCTTAAAAGAAAAAAATCTTTAGGCAATTTATTTCATTTTTTGAATGGTCTTGAACCCCCTCTTGTTTGTCTCATTTAATCTTTATTATTATCCAGTTATTGAGACAATTGAAAAAAAGGCGTTTCCTTGTTCTGGGATCCTTTTTCTTTGTTTTAAATCAGTGGGTTTAGACATTACTTCGGTGCTTCTTAATCCTTACAAAATGGCAGCAACATACCCCTTTTGTGATTTCTTTCTATCAAAGAATCAGATAAACGCTTGATTCCCGCGCGATACACTTTGAATCGAAAGAGTTTTCTCAATTCCAACAACTTTTACTTTTGAATTAAAAACTTGACTGAATCGGATCCTTTCGATTTATATATTGATATATATGATATACTTACGAAGTTGTTCCAATTTATTGATTGGTATTAACCCTAGATTCTTGCCCCCTGAAAGATGAATCCATACTTTCTACCCGAGCTCCATCATGTACTATATTCATTACAACCTAACAAAAAGAAGGATTCATGTGAAAACAGAACAGATGTCGGGCCAAGAGCACCTTCATTCTTAGAAAGGATGGCGGATGTAAGAATAAAACTCCACACCGGATCGTGTCCTTCAAGTCGCACGTTGCTTTCTACCACATCGTTTCAAACGAAGTTTTACCATAACAAAACATTCCTCTAATTTGGAAGCCATATGGAATTGATTCAATTATGGAATCATGAATAGTCATTGGTTCCGTCGATACATAAACATATAAATCTATACCCTTTTTCTTCTATACAAATTCTTCTATACAAAGAAGGCAAAAAGTTTTCTGAAGCAATCTTAGCAAGACCCCAGCTATTATTGAGCTATTATTGTATGTTATTGTATGAATGCAACACTTTACTTTTATTAAAAAACTAATACAAATATAGAAAGAATACGAATATGAATAAATGAATTCTTTTTTACTCTACATCTTAAAGTGACTCAATAGGGCCCATTTCCCACTTTTTTGAATACCAAAGAAAAGATGAACAAAAACCCCATTTTTGTGTGAGATGAATAAAAAAACTGATCTAAGAGAAAATATAGGTACTTGTTCTTTCGATTCAAATTTTATTAATAAGATAAGATGCACGAATAGGTGTTTTTCGTACCTATCAGATAGACTGAACTACAGTCTTTATTATGGATCCGTTACATATGTAACTCGATTCCTTATAAAGGATATTCCGACATACACAGATATTTAAATGAAGACCTCCCGTTACTGTTACTAATTAAGAACTATCTACCTCACGACTCTCTGGGAATGCTGAATCAGAACAAAAAAGGATCCCCTTTGGGGAAAGGAGACTCTCTAGGGACAAAGACAAACAAGTCCAGATTAGGCGCTTGCTCCTAATTTTTTAGTTTATCCAAACTCAGTCTTGTTTTAAGAGACTTAATCCCATTAATTGTTCCATTAATTGAATGTAATAACCTCCCTCTTGTTTAGAATAAGGAGATCCTAATAATTTGGCTACCCCATTTAAGTTTAATTTGAATGGATAAAGAATAAGAGATAGGAAAGAAGGGCTCTTTCTTATTGTGATTAAAAATAAAATGTATCGTTGAAAATTCAAAAAGATATGAGACGTAAGGTTTTTCTTCAAATTAAGTAGCTAAACCCCTTCAATATGAAGGAAATGAACATATGATGAAAAATCCGCCATACTTTTTATTTTTTAATTAGTTAAATTCAACTAGGGTGTGACCTATGTTACCATCATATCTTGATCACAAACAAATCTATTTAGTTATATCTATATGTTGTGAAAAACAAAGATATGATTCATAAAAGAATCATTCAAAATTATAAAAGAAATTCTATCCAATATTAGGCATTTAAACATAACGTTATTTTCAAAATAAACTTTTACTCTGATACAATGTATATACCTGGATACCTGGGACGAAAGGATTCGAACCTCTGAATACCGGGACCAAAACCCGTTGCCTTACCACTTGGCCACGCCCCATCTATATTTCCATTATACACTAATAAAGAATAATATTATTATGGGGTCTTGGTCAATTCCAGGGCAAATTTATATATAAAATCTTTATAGAATAGATTAGATTCTTGCTAGGATTTTTACGCATGTAGATATATAATTCAGCCGA